TAAATTAGTTTCTTCTTTTTCTTTTCTGTTCAATAAAAAATGAACAATTATAATTCTATTATAATTCTATAAGGTTTAATAAAAATTCAATTAATCTTTTGATAAAATTGCTATGCTTAGTGTGTGACTCGTTGGTTTTTTAGGGTTAGTATAAAAATAAGCCCGATAGTATAGTATAAACAAATAACTTAACTATAACTTAACTATAGAAGTAATAACCAACTCATCACTTCGTATTATCTGGATCCAAAGAACCAGTCAAGATATGATATTGTTCATATTGTTGTAGCAACTGAAATCTTTTTTTATTAAAAAATTCTGCTTATAAGTCGTCAATCAAAATAAAAAAGAAAGGGTATGGATAAAAGGAAGGATGAGAGAAAGAAAGAAAAAGTATATTAATGATATATAATTCCAATATGTAAGGTCTATGAGTCATCTCAGAAAAAATCTGTGTAATAAAGCATCAATACGGATTCCTCATTAAACTAAACGGATCTGCTCATCGAACAAAAAATAAAGAGCTTCGAGCCAATAAAGACTAAGAATATTGACTCAAGAACTAATAGCTCCATTGTATAATTCAGACCTAACCATTAAGTAAGAAGCGATGGGAACGACGGAACCTGTGAATTCAAAAGATTCTAGTGAAAATTCATTCGAATGATTCATTGATCGGGATGGCGGAACCGGCCAGAGACCAATTCATCTATTCGGAAAAGTTCTGAACTAATGATAGAACTGAAATGGAAAGAGTAAATATTCGCCCGCGAAAACTTTATTTTCTTGGATTGCTAAATTTGGGTCAATCCAATACGATAAAGAATAAAACAAAAGAAAGATTCGTTTTAACATTTAAATTAACATTTAAAATAGATAAATATAAGAAAAAAGAGTTATTTTATATATTTAGTTATTAGTTATCTATACAAAATACAAATACAAACAAGATATACAAATTTATATAGAATATATATATATATTTGATTTAGATTAAATAAAATCTATGATTAAGTATATTACTTACTTAAACTTAAATAAATGTATATCTTAATTCAAATTATATTATATCTGAATTGAATTCAAAATCTTTATTTGAATTGATTTTATTCGCGAGGAGCTGGATGAGAAGAAACTCTCACGTCCGGTTCTGTAGTAGAGATGGAACTCAAAACAAACCATCAACTATAACCCCAAAAGAACCAGATTCCGTAAACAACATAGAGGAAGAATGAAGGGAATATCCTCTCGAGGTAATACTATTTGTTTTGGTAAATACGCTCTTCAGGCACTTGAACCCGCTTGGATCACATCTAGACAAATAGAAGCAGGTCGACGAGCAATGACACGAAATGCACGTCGCGGTGGAAAAATATGGGTCCGTATATTTCCGGATAAACCGGTTACAGTAAGACCCGCAGAAACACGTATGGGTTCAGGTAAAGGCTCTCCCGAATATTGGGTAGCTGTTGTTAAACCAGGTCAAATCCTTTATGAAATGGGTGGAGTAACAGAAAATATAGCCAGAAGGGCTATTTCAATAGCAGCGTCCAAAATGCCTATACGAGCTCAATTCATCATTTCGGGATAAAAAAGAAATATGCCTTAAAAATCGCGGGTGCAGGTTTCTTTTTTTTTTTTTTTGACAAAAAATATTTCTTTTTTTCTTCGACCTTTGTATTGTAAAAAACAGATAAAAAAAATGATATGATTCAACCTCAGACCTATTTGAATGTAGCAGATAACAGCGGGGCTCGAAAATTGATGTGTATTCGAATCATAGGAGCTAGCAATCGTCGATATGCTCATATTGGTGACGTTATTGTTGCTGTGATCAAAGACGCAGTTCCAAACATGCCTCTAGAAAGATCAGAAGTGGTCAAAGCTGTAATTGTCCGTACTTGTAAAGAACTTAAACGTGACAACGGTATGATAATACGATATGATGACAATGCTGCAGTTGTGATTGATCAAGAAGGAAATCCAAAAGGAACTCGAGTTTTTGGTGCGATTGCCCGAGAATTGAGACAGTTCAATTTTACTAAAATAGTTTCATTAGCTCCCGAAGTATTATAAAATTAGACCACGATATGTTTATAGTAGGGTATTTAAAAGAAATAGATTAAGATTAATTTAGTAGATTTTGTCTCACGTATATACCTTTCAAAATTCCTATTCATAAACAAATACGTACATAAATAAATATGAAAAAAAAAAAAAAGAAAAACATGTTGATTATATCCAAATTTGGAGGCACCAATAATTTTAATTAATCATGGGTAGTGATACTATTGCTGACATAATAACCTCTATACGAAATGCGGATATGTATAGAAAAAGCGTGGTTCGAGTAGCATCGACTAATATCAGCCAAAGTATTGTTAAAATACTTTTACGAGAGGGTTTTATCGAAAACGTGAGAAAACATCGAGAAAACAACAAATATTTTTTGGTTTTAACTCTACGACATAAAAGGAATAGGAAAAGGACTTATAGAAATCTTTTAAATTTAAAACGAATCAGTCGGCCGGGTCTACGAATCTATTCTAACTATCAAAGAATTCCTAGAATTTTAGGTGGGATGGGGCTTGTAATTCTTTCTACCTCTCGCGGTATAATGACAGACCGAGAGGCTCGACTAGAAAGAATAGGCGGAGAAATTTTGTGTTATATATGGTAATCTTTCTAATATCCAAATTGAATATGAAACTTCTTATTTGTGAAAAAGAAAAGAGAAGAGGTTGGTTGTCTAATAGGGTTCTTCCTCCACAAGTTGATACTTCAAGGGGGTTTTACCTGGAATGAAAGAACAAAAATGGATTCATGAAGGTTTAATTACTGAATCGCTTCCCAACGGTATGTTCCGGGTTCGTTTAGATAATGAAGATCTGATTCTAGGTTATGTTTCAGGAAAGATCCGACGTAGTTTTATACGGATACTGCCAGGAGATAGAGTCAAAATTGAAGTAAGTCGTTATGATTCAAGCAGAGGTCGTATAATTTATCGACTCCGCAATAAAGATTCGAAAGATTAGGTGTTTTTTCAACGTAACTAGTTCGTTCGTAGGAATACGATTCAAAATCGAAAATTTCAAGAAACTTCTTTTATTCGAAGAAGTGGATTCAAAATTAAATAAGGAGTGGAAAATATGAAAATAAGAGCTTCTGTTCGTAAAATTTGTGAAAAATGTCGACTAATCCGTCGTCGGGGACGAATTATAGTAATTTGTTCCAACCCAAGACATAAACAAAGACAAGGATAATCAGACTCGTTAAAGACCCGATATACAAATAAAATAAGAAGGGGGATCTGTTTTGACATGAAATGGATATATCCATATATCTCTGACTCAAATTTATGAGATGATAAAATATGGCAAAAGCTATACCGAAAAAGGGTTCACGTGGACGTATTGGTTCACGTAAGAGTACACGTAAAATACCAAAGGGGGTTATTCATATTCAAGCAAGTTTCAATAATACCATTGTGACTGTTACAGATGTACGGGGGCGAGTGGTTTCTTGGTCCTCTGCCGGTACTTGTGGCTTCCGAGGTACAAGAAGAGGAACGCCATTTGCTGCTCAAACCGCAGCGGCAAATGCTATTCGTGCAGTAGTAGATCAAGGTATGCAACGAGCAGAAGTCATGATTAAAGGTCCCGGTCTCGGAAGAGACGCAGCATTACGAGCTATTCGCAGAAGTGGTATACTATTAACTTTCGTACGGGATGTAACCCCTATGCCACATAATGGCTGTAGACCCCCGAAAAAAAGACGTGTGTAGAAATAAAAATTGAAGGTATTTCAATAGCAAGAGAAACAAGAGAAATAAATGATTCAACGATCTGATCAAATAATATTATTATGGTTCGAGAGAAAATAACAGTATCTACTCGGACACTACAGTGGAAGTGTGTTGAATCAGCAGCAGACAGTAAGCGTCTTTTTTATGGGCGCTTTATTCTGTCTCCGCTTATGAAAGGTCAAGCAGACACAATAGGCATTGCGATGCGAAGAGCTTTGCTTGGAGAAATCGAAGGAACATGTATCACACGCGCAAAATCTGAGAAAATATCACACGAATATTCTACGATAATGGGTATTCAAGAATCAGTACATGAAATTTTAATGAATTTGAAAGAAATCGTATTGAGAAGTAATCTCTATGGAACTTGTGAGGCGTCTATTTGTGTCAGGGGCCCTGGATATGTAACTGCTCAAGATATAATATTACCGCCTTATGTAGAAATCGTCGATAATACACAGCATATAGCTAGTTTGACGGAACCCATTGAGTTGGTTATTGGATTACAAATAGAAAAGAATCGCGGATATCTTATAAAAGCGCCAAATACCTTTCAAGATGGAAGTTATCCTATAGATCCTGTATTCATGCCTGTTCGAAATGCGAATCATAGTATTCATTCTTATGAAAATGGTAACAAAGAGATACTATTTCTCGAAATATGGACAAATGGAAGTTTAACTCCTAAAGAAGCACTTCATGAAGCCTCCCGGAATTTGATTGATTTATTGATTCCTTTTTTACATACCAAAGAAGAAAATTTAAATTTAGAGGACAATCAACACACGGTTCCTTTACCCCCTTTTACCTTTTATGATAAATTGGCTAAACTAAAAAAAAAAAAAAAAAAAATGGCGTTGAAATCGATTTTTATTGACCAATCAGAATTGCCTCCCAGGATCTATAATTGCCTCAAAAGGTCCAATATATATACATTGTTGGACCTTTTGAATAACAGTCAAGAAGATCTTATGAAAATGGAGCATTTTCGCATAGAAGATGTCAAACAAATTTTAGGGGTTCTAGAAAAAAATTTCGTAATTGATTTACCGAAAAATAAGTTTTAAACCCATTGGATTTTTTCATTTTTTTTTTTAGAAAAAGGCCAAAATAGGTTTTGAATCTTTAGGACAATTCAATTCATATTCATATACTCGGAATCCGTATAGATTCATAATTTAATTGAATAGATGTA